CAGAAAATAGTTTAATTTAGAATCCTGGCTTTGGGAGTCAGGGGTGTGAGTTAAAATCTCTCTTTTCTGGTAATTTAGCGCTAGGGAGGGGTCTAACCTCCGATCTTCGGATTACAAGACCGATGCTTTAAAACTAAGCTACTAGGGCAGCTTCATTGGAGTGCCTTATTCTCTAAAATCCCTGTAATTGGGAATAAGACTAAGAATAGTGAAAAATATAAGATTGATGCTATTTGTCCAATGATGATGTAGGGGTGTTCTACTGGTATCCCTCCAATTCATGTTAGTACAAGCATGTCTGCTACCAGTGTTCAGAACAGAAATTGGGTAACTGGGCGGAATGCTATTCCTCGCTGTTTAGAAGTGTGTAAAATTGGTACTACTATTAATACTAAAATGGAAAATAAGAGAGCTAGTACACCTCCTAGTTTGTTTGGGATAGATCGTAGAATGGCGTATGCGAATAGGAAATATCATTCTGGTTTAATGTGAGGAGGTGTTACTAGAGGGTTAGCAGGGGTGAAATTTTCTGGATCTCCTAAGAGGTTTGGTGAGAATAGTGCTAATAGTGAGAGGGAAAATAATATAATTACAAAACCAAGGAGGTCTTTATTTGAAAAATAAGGATGAAAGGGGATTTTATCCATGTTGGGGTTTAGGCCAAGGGGGTTATTTGATCCGGTTTCGTGGAGAAATAGCAAGTGTAGAATAACTATGGCGATGATAATAAATGGTAATAAAAAGTGGAATGCGAAGAATCGTGTAAGGGTTGCATTGTCTACTGAGAATCCCCCTCAGATTCATTGCACTAGGGTATCTCCCACGTAAGGAACGGCCGATAATAGGTTAGTAATTACTGTGGCCCCTCAGAATGATATTTGGCCCCATGGAAGGACGTAGCCCACAAAAGCTGTTATTATTACAAGTAAGAACAGGACTACTCCGATGTTTCAAGTTTCATTATAAAGATAAGATCCGTAATATAGTCCTCGGGCGATGTGAATATACAGGCAGATGAAGAAGAAGGAAGCCCCATTGGCATGGATGCTCCGAATAAGTCAGCCGAAATTTACATCTCGGCAAATATGCACAACAGATGAAAATGCTGTTGAGATGTCTGAGGTGTAGTGTATTGCTAAAAATAGTCCTGTTAAAATTTGTGTAATAAGACATAATCCAAGGAGAGATCCAAAATTTCATCACGCTGAAATATTTAGTGGCGTTGGCAAATCAACTAATGCGTCATTAGCGATTTTTAAAACTGGGTGTGTTTTTCGCAGGCTTGTCATTAAGCAGTTCTTGTAGTTGAACTACAACAGTGGTTTTTCGAGTCACCGGTCTCAGTTAAAGTCTGAGTAAGAATTATGGCATTTTATTTGTCTTTTTTGATGGCAGCTCTAGTTGGGGGTATGATTGCTATTGCTTCTAATCCGGCTCCTTATTTTGCTGCATTTGGTTTAGTAGTTGTGGCAGGGGTTGGATGTGGAATTTTAGTTAGTTATGGGGGTTCATTTTTGTCTCTAATTCTTTTTTTGATTTATTTAGGTGGGATGCTTGTAGTGTTTGCTTATTCAGCGGCCCTAGCAGCCGAGCCTTTTCCTGAAGCGTGGGGTGACCGTGTGGTGTTTTGACGTGTTATGGTTTATGGTCTGGTTGTAATTGTGGCGGCTGGGTTTTTATTAACTGGTGACACTGGTTTATTAATATCGGTTGATGCTTTTAAAGAGTTTTCTGTTATTCGAGCTGATGTAAGCGGGGTTGCAATAATATATTCGTCAGGTGGAAAAATATTAGTGATTTGTGCTTGGGTATTGCTTCTGACTTTGTTTGTTGTACTAGAGGTTACTCGAGGTCTTAGTTATGGTGTGCTTCGTGCTATTTAAGTGTATAGTTTCAGTATTATTATTTTAAGAATAATAGAGGTAAGGAAGACGGCTAGGTAAGACTTGATTGACGCTATTCGATGGTCCTTAACAAAGGTGGCCACTGTTATTAATGTAAATGCAATTCCGCATGGTCCGAATAGTTCGCTTCATGATTTTTCAATTTTAGTGGCTGCTGACTCCCCTATAAATAATTTTCGTATAGGGATTAGTCGGTGAAGGATTGGAAAGAAGATTAGTGAAATTGAAAAGTGGAATGGAATTCCTGGGGTAGTGTTTTTGTTAATTTTATTAGCTAGCGTACTAATTTCTAGTCCTAAGATAATACCTAGTAGAGTTACTAGAATGGCTGCCAATTTTAGATAAATAGGCATGGTTAAAATGGGTGTTTTAAGAGGAATTATAGTGTATGAGATGATTAATCCTGCAATAATGCTTCCTCAGGCAAGCCGTTGAATAGTATTGGTTGGAATGTGGTTTTCATCAATTGTCTCGTAGGTCTTGTGTCGGGGGCTTCCTAAACAGACTAAGTAAATTATTCGGAAGCTATAAACTGCGGTAAATGATGTGGCGATTAATGTTAGTGTTAGGGCTCAGGCGTTAAGATGGGAGGTGGTTATTGCTTCTAGGATAGCGTCTTTTGAGAAAAATCCTGCAAGGAAGGGGGTACCCATAAGGGCTATTTTCCCGATGGTCAAATAGTTTGTGGTTATTGGTAGGGTGTGGTAAGTTCCCCCTATTTTACGGATGTCTTGTTCGTTGTTAAGACTGTGAATAATTGCCCCTGAGCATAAGAATAATATGGCTTTAAAAAAAGCGTGAGTGCAGATGTGGAAAAATGCTAGATGTGGTTGGTTTAGGCCAATTGCTACTATCATTAGCCCTAGTTGGCTTGATGTTGAGAAAGCTACGATTTTTTTGATATCATTTTGGGTTAGAGCACAGGTTGCTGCAAATAGAGTTGTTAATGCTCCAAGGCATAGACAGATTGTTGGTGCAAGCTTGTTAGTTTCTATAATTGGGTGAAGACGGATTAAAAGGAAAATCCCTGCTACAACCATAGTGCTAGAGTGAAGTAAAGCAGATACTGGTGTAGGGCCTTCTATGGCTGATGGTAGTCAGGGGTGAAGTGTAAATTGGGCTGATTTCCCTGTGGCTGCAATAATAAGTCCAATTTGGGGAATGGTCATGTCGAAGTCTTTTGAAAGAATGAAAATTTGCTGAATGTCTCAGGAGTTGAGGTATATTGCTATTCATGCTAAGGTTAAGATAAATCCAATGTCTCCTATTCGGTTGTAGATTACGGCCTGTAGAGATGCTGTGTTAGCCTCTGTCCGCCCAAATCATCAGCCAATGAGTAAAAATGATATGATTCCTACCCCTTCTCAGCCAATAAATAGTTGAAATAGATTGTTGGCTGTAACTAAGATAATTATTGATATAAGAAAAAGAAGTAAATATTTGTAAAATAATTCTTTTTGTGGATAAGAGGCTATATATCATGATGCAAATTCTAAAATTGACCAGGTGATGAATAAGGCGATTGAGGTAAAAGTCACAGAATAGTAGTCAAATTTAAAACTTAGGTCTACGTTAAACGCTTGTGTATTTATTCAGCTTCAGCATATTACAACATGGTCTGATTCTTTGTACAGCATCATTGTAAGTGGGATAAGACTAATTAAGAAAGATACATGGACAGCATTTCAAGCTTGGAAAGAGTTGTTGGATTTTGAATAGCTTTTTGGTTTTAATAAGGGGTATGATAAAACTGCGAAAATTAGGATTAATGTTAAAGGTATGATCATATCAGTCATAAACTTCTACTTGGAGTTGCACCAAGAGTTTTTGGTTCCTAAGACCAATGGATGTACTATTATCCTTTAGAAGCGGTAAGGAAGCCATGGAGTTTAACCATGGTTGGTAAATATTAGCAGCATTTACTGTTTTCCTACTCTTCCTCGGTGAGTGAGGGGGCTTTAACCCCTATCTTTAGAGTCACGATCTAAAATTTTACTTTAAACTAAACTTACTAGTTACATCAACCTCACATAAGTTCTGGTTTTAATATAAGTAAGATGATAGGAATTAGGTGTAAAGTCATTAAGAGATGTTCTCGGGTGTGGGATGGTGAAAGATTGGTGATGTGTTCTGGGATTGAGCCTCGTTGAGATGTTAAAAATATATAAAGTGAATAATTTGCTGTAATTAAGGTTCCTATTCCTGTAATAATAATTGTTCATGGAGATCAGTTAAATAGGGCTGTGATAATCATAAGTTCTCCTATCAAGTTTGGTAGAGGTGGAAGTGCTAGGTTGGCCAGATTAGCAATAAATCACCATACTGTTGCTAGCGGTAGCACTATCTGGAGTCCTCGAGCGAGGATTATGGTCCGGCTATGAGTTCGTTCATACGATGTGTTAGCTAAGCAAAATAGGGCGGATGAGGTTAGTCCGTGGGCGATTATTAAAATAATTGCTCCTGTAAATCCTCAGGGGGTTTGAATCAAAATTCCTCCTGCAACTAGTCCCATATGGCCTACTGATGAATAGGCAATTAGCGATTTTAAGTCTGTTTGTCGTAGACAAACTAATCCTGTTATGATTACTCCTCATAGAGCAAGGATAATAAACGGGTATGCTAGTTGCTTAGATAAAGGATCTAATATTACTATTATTCGTATCATACCGTAGCCTCCTAGTTTTAGTAGCACTGCCGCTAGAATTATAGATCCTGCTACAGGGGCTTCTACATGTGCTTTTGGTAATCAAAGGTGTATCCCATATAGCGGTATTTTTACTAGGAATGCAATTAAGCAGCCGGCTCATCAGATTTTATGTCCTCAAGAGTTAAGTAAAAGTGGGTCTGAGTACTGAAGTACTAGTATTGATAGGGTTCCTGTTGATTGTTGCAGTAATAGGAGGGCTACTAAAAGAGGTAGAGAGCCTGCTAATGTATAGAAAAGAAAGTAAGTACCTGCGTTAAGGCGCTCAGCTTGATTACCTCATCGGGTAATAATGATTAGTGTTGGGATAAGTGTAGCTTCGAATATAATGTAGAATATAATGATTTTTGTAGCGCCAAACGCCATAATTATGAAAGTTTGTAAAGAGGCAAGAAGTGTAATGTATATTCGTTGTCGGTTTACAGGCTCCGAGTTGATGTGATTTTGGCTAGCTAGAATCATTAATGGAAGAAGTCAACAGGTTAGTACTAGAAGAGGTGTTGATAGTGGGTCTGCAGCTATGTACGAGTTAGAAGCATTTCACCCTGTATCCGAGGTTCATTTTAGTCATGTTAAGCTAATAAAGGCAATTAAAAAGCTGTTTATTGTTGTAGTTGTTCACAGTCATTTTGATGAAGATAATCAGATTGTAGGGAATAGCATAATAGTGGGGATCAGTACTTTTAGCATTGTAGTAGTTAAGGTTTTGTATGTGATCAGATCCGTGAGTTCGGGCTGTGGCAACTAAAAGTGCTAGGCCGGCGCTAGCTTCACAGGCAGAGAAAGCTAATAAAAGTATTGGGGCTGTGGATAAGCTTGTTGTCTCTATTTGTAGGGTTCAAAGAGCTATAGCAACGAATAAAGATAATATTATTCCTTCTAGGCAAAGTAGTGCTGAAAGAAGGTGAACACGGTGAAATGTAAGTCCTGCTAAGCCTAGTATAAATGCTGCGTTAAGACTAAAGTGTGCGGGTGTCATAAGGGAGTTGTGGATTTTAACCACAGTTTTTTGAGCCGAAATCAAAGGTCTTTTAGTTAGACTAACTCCCTATTCTGCTCATTCTAGGCCACCTTGAGCTCATTCGTAGGCTAGTCCTAGTGTTAAGAGAATTAATACTGTTGTGGCTCAAAAAAAGGTTTCGATTGGGTCAGGAAGTTGATTTCCCCATGGGAGAGGGAGTAGAAGAGCAATTTCTAAGTCGAATAGTAGAAATAAAATTGCTACTAAGAAAAATCGTAATGAAAATGGTAGTCGGGCAGACCCTAGTGGGTCAAATCCGCATTCATAAGGGGATAATTTTTCTGTATCTGGATTTATTTGTGGTAATCAAAATGAGATAAAAGCTAAAACTGAGGATAGGGTTATTATAATAATAAGAATAGTTGCAAATAAATTCATTACCTTTCCCTGGATTTTTCACCAAGACCAAATGATTGGAAGTCACTTGTACTGTTTAATACTAGAAAGATTATGAGCCTCATCAATAAATTGATACGTAGAGGAATAGTCAGACTACGTCAACAAAGTGTCAATATCAAGCAGCGGCTTCAAAGCCAAAGTGGTGATCTGATGTGAAGTGAAATAAAACTTGGCGTAGGAGACATACAGCTAAGAAAGTCGATCCAATAATGACATGTAGTCCATGAAACCCTGTGGCTACGAAGAACGTTGAGCCGTAAACTCCGTCTGCGATTGTGAATGGGGCTTCATAGTATTCTATGGCCTGAAGTGCTGTGAAATAGAGCCCCAGTAAAATTGTGAGGGCAAGAGATTGAATGGCTTGTTTTCGTTCTCCTTCCATGAGGCTGTGATGTGCCCATGTTACTGTTACTCCAGATGCTAGTAGTACGGCTGTATTAAGAAGTGGTACTTCAAATGGGTCAAGAGTTACAACTCCTGTTGGTGGTCAGCACCCTCCAAGTTCAGGAGTGGGGGCTAAGCTTGAGTGATAAAAGGCTCAGAAAAACCCTAGGAAAAAGAATACTTCGGAGGTAATAAATAGAATTATACCATATCGTAACCCTTTTTGTACGGGTGGCGTGTGGTGGCCTTGGAAGGTTCCTTCTCGAATGATGTCGCGTCATCATTGAACTATAGTTAAGATAAGAAGGATAAATCCTAAAACAATTAATGTTATTGAGTGAAGATGAAATCAAATTGCTAAGCCAGATGTTATTAATAGGGCAGCTACAGCACCAGTTAGTGGTCATGGGCTTGGGTCAACTATATGATATGCGTGTGCTTGGTGGGCCATTAAATGTTTTCTTGAAGATATAGGCTTAAAAGAAGAACGAAAACGTAGGCTTGAATTATTGCTACTGCAACTTCTAGTAAGGTTAATAAAAAAAGAACAGCGGCGGTTAAAGCTGCTACTGCTGGTATCATTGGTAGTAAAACAAACACTGCTGTGGAAATAAGTTGAATCAGTAGGTGGCCTGCTGTCAAGTTAGCGGTAAGTCGGACCCCTAGAGCTAATGGTCGAATTAATAAGCTAATTGTTTCGATAATAATTAGGGCTGGAATTAGTGGAATTGGGGTCCCTTCTGGTAGGAGATGTCCTAGGGCAATAGTCGGTTGGTCTTTTATCCCAATAATTACTGTGGCGAGTCATAACGGTACTGCAAAACCTATATTCAGGGAGAGCTGGGTTGTTGGTGTAAAAGTGTATGGGAGAAGTCCTAAAAGATTAATAGTGATTAAGAAGATCATTAATGAGGCGAATAATAGTGCTCATTTATGCCCTTTAAAGTTAAGTGGAGATATAAGTTGATTTGTGAATCGTCCAGTCAATCATGTTTGGACGGTGATAAGTCGATTGTTGATTCATCGTGATGTTGGAGCAGGAAAAAGAAGTCAAGGTAGAAGTATGGCAACGAGGATAAGGGGGATACCTAAGAGGTATGGGCTTGCGAATTGATCGAAAAAACTTGTTATCATGGTCAGTTTCAAGTATCATTTTTGTGTTCTTTGGCATCGACTTGTGCTGGGTCGTTAGGTTGAATGTGGTTAATAATTTTGGTTGGGATAATAGTAAGAAAGATGACTCATGAGAAGAAAAGGATTGCGAATCAGGGTTTTGGGTTTAGCTGAGGCATTCACTGGGGGTGGTCGGTAAGCACCAAGTTTTGACTTAAAAGGTCAACGCTGTCCAATTTTTAGCATCCCAGTGAGGCGTCTTCTAGTATTGCTGAAGATCATTTTTCAAAGAATTCAAGTGGCACAGCTTCTACTACGATGGGCATGAAGCTATGGTTAGCTCCACAGATTTCAGAACACTGTCCATAAAACACACCTGGGCGTGAGACAATAAAAGCGGTTTGGTTTAATCGTCCGGGCACTGCGTCTATTTTAATGCCAAGTGATGGGACGGCTCAGGAGTGTAGTACGTCTTCAGCTGATACTAAAATTCGAATTGGTGACTCTTTAGGGACTACCATTCGATGGTCTGTTTCTAAAAGGCGGAAACTCCCTGGTGCAAGGTCTTGTGTTGGGATCATGTAGGAGTCAAATTCTAGATTTTCGTAGTCTGTATACTCATAGCTTCAATATCATTGGTGTCCTACGGCTTTAATAGTAACATGTGGGTCATTAATTTCGTCTATTAGGTATAAAATGCGTAGTGATGGGAGTGCAATTAAAATAAGAATAATAGCTGGGAGAACCGTTCATACGATCTCAATTTCTTGGGAGTCCAGAATAAATTTATTTGTCAGTTTGGTTGAAACTATTGCAACAATAATGTATAAGACTAAAGTGCTAATTAAGAATACAATTATTAAAGCATGATCGTGGAAGCAAAGAAGTTCCTCTATAACAGGTGATGCTGCGTCTTGAAATCCTAGTTGTGCAGGGTGTGCCATTAGGTCTTTGGTTAAGGCATACAAGATTTTAACTTGTAATTCCACCTTGACAAAGTGGTGTAATATTTTTACTAATGTCTTTATAAGAAAGTGGCAGAGTGGTTATGCGGCTGGCTTGAAACTAGCACACGGGGGTTCAATTCCTTCCTTTCTCGTTAGTTTGATTGAATTTGGACAAATGCTGGCTCTTCAAATGTGTGGTAAGGGGGAGGGCAGCCATGAAGTCATTCTACATTTGTTGCAGTTAACTCAATTGATAGAACTTCTCGTTTGGCGGTAAAGGCTTCTCACAGAATAAATAAGAATATAATAACTGCTACTAAAGAAATTAGTGACCCAATAGAAGATACTGTGTTTCACAGTGCGTAAGCATCTGGGTAGTCAGAGTATCGTCGCGGTATTCCTGCTAAGCCTAAGAAATGCTGTGGGAAAAATGTAAGATTAACTCCAATAAATATTACCCCAAAATGAATTTTTGTTCACACGCTGTTAAGAGTATAGCCCGTAAACAGTGGGAATCAGTGAACAAAGCCTGCTATAATAGCAAATACAGCTCCTATTGAAAGAACATAGTGGAAGTGTGCTACTACGTAGTATGTATCATGGAGTACAATATCTAATGATGAGTTGGCTAGAACGATTCCAGTCAGGCCTCCTACTGTAAATAAGAAAATAAAACCTAGTGCCCAGAGCATAGGTGTTTCTCATTTAATAGCTCCTCCGTGTAGGGTAGCTAATCAGCTAAACACTTTTACACCGGTTGGGATGGCAATAATTATTGTAGCAGATGTAAAATATGCACGAGTGTCTACATCCATTCCCACAGTAAATATGTGGTGGGCCCATACAATAAATCCTAAAAGGCCAATAGCCATTATAGCTCAAACTATTCCTATATATCCAAACGGCTCTTTTTTACCTGCATAGTATGCTACAACGTGGGAAATAATACCAAATCCTGGTAAAATAAGAATGTATACTTCTGGGTGACCAAAAAATCAGAACAAGTGTTGATATAGAATTGGATCTCCTCCTCCTGCCGGGTCAAAAAATGTTGTATTAAGGTTTCGGTCTGTAAGGAGTATTGTAATTCCAGCAGCTAATACTGGTAAAGATAAAAGGAGAAGTACGGCTGTTACTAAGACAGCCCATACGAATAGTGGGGTTTGATATTGGGAAATAGTTGGTGGTTTTATATTAATTGTAGTGGTAATAAAATTGATTGCTCCAAGAATTGATGAAACACCTGCTAAATGCAGAGAAAAAATTGTTAAATCAACTGATGCTCCTGCGTGGGCGAGGTTGCCTGCAAGAGGCGGATATACTGTTCATCCTGTCCCAGCTCCTGCTTCAACCCCAGAAGAGGCTAATAAGAGAAGAAATGAGGGTGGGAGAAGTCAAAAGCTTATATTATTTATTCGAGGGAAAGCCATGTCTGGGGCCCCAATCATTAATGGTACTAGTCAGTTCCCGAAACCTCCGATAAGAATTGGTATTACTATAAAGAAAATTATTACAAAAGCATGGGCAGTAACGATAACATTATAAATTTGGTCATCACCAAGAAGTGCTCCTGGCTGGCTCAGTTCGGCTCGGATTAAAAGGCTAAGAGCGGTCCCTACTATTCCGGCTCAGGCACCAAATACTAAATAAAGGGTACCAATGTCTTTATGATTAGTGGAGAAAAATCAGCGTGTGATTGTCACAGGTAGGGTGGCCGAGTGTTAGGCGGCGGATTGTAGCTCCGTGGACAGAGGTTTAAATCCTTTCTCTATCATGGTCTCGTGGTAGTAGCGAACACATCAGATTGCAAATCTGAAGACGCAGGCGATATTCCTGCCGGGGCTTTTCCCGCCTTGCTGGTTTCAAACGGCGGGGAAAAGTAGATGAATGCTCGCCGGCTTGGGCGCTTAGCTGTTAACTAAGATTTTGTAGGATCGAGGCCTTCTCATCTAGCAGGGCTTTAGTTTAATTAAAATATCTGATTTGCATTTAGAAGATGCGGAGTAATATCTGTAAGTCCTAGGCAGAGACTAGAAGATTTTCACTTCTACTGAGGGCTTTGAAGGCCCTTGGTCTGAAATTATCCTAAGTCTCTATGTTGTTAATATCAGAATGGCTGGGGTTACTGGCAGGAGTCCTAGGGTAATTGTGATGAATGTAACTAATGGAAGTGAAGTTTGGGTTGATTGCACCCGTCAGTGAGGGGCTGAATTGATAGTGTTTGGTGAAGTCGTTAATGTTATTGCATGACATAGACGTAGGTAAAAAAATAAGCTTAGGAGGGCGGTAAGCGCCATGATAGTAGCTGTGGCTGGTAGGTCTTGTTTCGTTAACTCTTGTAGGATTAATCATTTTGGTATGAATCCCGTCAGTGGGGGAAGTCCTCCCAGTGATAATATAACTAAAGTAGTAATTGCTGCTAGGATTGGGCTTTTCGGTCAGGTCGTTGTTAGGGTGTTAATTTTTGTGGCTGATAATACTTTTAAAGTAAGGAATGCCGCGGATGTTATAAAGATATATGTTCCTAAAGCAATCAGAGTAAGTTGCGGAGCGTACTGGATAACAATAATTATTCACCCTATGTGGGCAATTGATGAATAAGCTAGAATTTTTCGTAGTTGGGTTTGGTTAAGTCCGCTTCACCCTCCAATGAGAGAGGAAGCAATTCCTAGTGATGTAAGAATAAGAGGGTCAGTGGTTTGGGTTGTTTGAATAATTAATGCTATTGGAGCAAGTTTTTGTCAGGTGGAGAGGATCAACCCTGTGAGAAGGTCTAATCCTTGAAGGACTTCTGGCAGTCAGAAGTGTATTGGTGCTAGTCCAATTTTAAGGGCTAGTGCAAACATTATTGCTGTACTGGTGGCTGGGCTAGGTATGCCGGTAATGTCTCATTGTCCTGTAATTCAGGCATTTGTTGTGCTTGTAAATAAAATTATTGCTGCGGCGGCAGCTTGAATCAGGAAGTATTTTGTGGTTGCTTCCACTGCTCGTGGGTGATGGTGTTGGGCTATTAGCGGGATGATTGCTAGAGTGTTGATTTCTAGTCCTATTCAGGCTAAAATTCAATGTGAGCTAGAAAAAGTTAAGGTAGTACCTAAGCCTAGGCTGGATAATAAAATCATAAGGACATAAGGGTTCATTGATGAAGGAGGGACTTTAACCGTCATGTTCGGGGTATGGGCCCGGTAGCTTAATTAGCTGACTTCATCGTAGAAAGTGGTGTAGCGGAAGCACTAAGAGTTTTGATCTCTTGGGTATGGGTTCGAGTCCCTTCTTTCTAAGAACTGAGGGGATTTTAACCCCTATAATTCACTCTATCAAAGTGATCCCTGGGCGTTCGGGCACGGTTCCTGAGTTATGTTTGTGGCGGTAGCCCTGCCAGTGCAATCGGTAGGGCAATGTGTCATAGTACCAAAACTAGTGTAATTGGAAGAAAGTTTTTTCAGATAAGGTGTATAAGTTGATCATATCGGAATCGTGGGTATGATGCACGTATTCAAAGGAATAAAATAGTTAGCAGTGCAGTTTTAGTTGCAATATTAACTGTTATGAGTTCGGGAGCATTTGGTGTGAATGATGCTCCTAAAAATAGTACTGTTGATAGGGTATTTATTAATAAAATGTTTGCGTACTCAGCCAAAAAGAATAGGGCAAATGGCCCTCCTGCATATTCTACATTAAAGCCCGATACTAGTTCTGATTCCCCCTCTGTAAGATCGAACGGTGCTCGGTTTGTTTCTGCCAGCGTTGAGATAAATCATATAATGGCTAATGGTCATAGTGGAAGTAGAAGTCATGTGTCTTCCTGAGTTGTATTAAATGTTTGTAGGGTGTATCCCCCAGAAAAAATAACGGCAGATAATAGAATAAGGCCTAGGCTTACTTCATATGAAATTGTTTGGGCTACAGCTCGTAAGGCCCCAATTAATGCATATTTTGAATTTGATGCTCACCCTGACCCTAGAATTGAATACACTGCTAGGCTTGAAAGGGCTATGATGAATAAAATTCCAAGGTTTAGGTCGAGTACTGGGTAGGGTATTGGTATTGGTGCTCATAGCATTATTGCCAGGATTAGTGCAAGGGTTGGGGCAATTAGAAATAAAATTGGTGAGGCTAATGATGGGCGAATGGGTTCTTTAATAAAAAGTTTAACCCCATCGGCCACGGGTTGTAATAGTCCTCGTGGACCTACTACGTTGGGCCCTTTTCGAAGTTGTATGTAGCCTAGTATTTTTCGTTCAACTAAGGTAAGGAAGGCTACTGCGAGTAATACTGGTACGGCGTAGGCTAGGGGGTTAATTAAGTGATTTGTTAGGGTGTCTAGCATAAACTGGGAAAAGGATTTGAACCTTTGGGTGAAAGGGCTTAGGCCTTTTGCAATTACCGAGCTCTGCCATCCCAGTAGCTCTTATTTTGGGTTAAGAGGTTTTAGCTCTCCTTTTATCTTGTTTATTTTTATTCATAAATTTAGGGTGGGGCGTGCTTTTAGTATGGGCCCCCTTTTTCCGATCCTTTCGTACTAGGAAAAAATAGCTTTACAGATAGAAACTGACCTGGATTGCTCCGGTCTGAACTCAGATCACGTAGGACTGTTAATCGTTGAACAAACGAACCCTTAATAGCGGCTGCACCATTAGGATGTCCTGATCCAACATCGAGGTCGTAAACCCCCTCGTCGATATGGACTCTTAGAGAGGATTGCGCTGTTATCCCTAGGGTAACTTGGTTCGTTGATCGGCTTAAAGGCCGGATCATTTGCGGTCAGATGTTCTGAGGCTTAGAGATGTTTCTCTTAGTTTTAGGGTTTTACCCGCTCCTCTTGGAGGTTTTCTTTTACTCCGTGGTCGCCCCAACCGAAGGTAAAGGTTTATCGTTCAATGGGTTAGTTGCTTTTATTGGCTTGCTTGAATGTGATTTAAATCTTGTACCTTAAGCTCCAAAGGGTCTTCTCGTCTTGTATTATTATATCCGCTTCTGCACGGATAGATCAATTTCACTGACTAGAGGGGGGAGACAGTTAAGCCCTCGTTTAGCCATTCATACAGGTCCCTATTTAAAGGACGAGTGATTGCGCTACCTTTGCACGGTCAAAATACCGCGGCCGTTAAACTATTGTCACTGGGCAGGCTGGACCTCCTATGTTTGGTTTGTCAGGAGGCGATGTTTTTGGTAAACAGGCGAGGCTTGTGTTTGCCGAGTTCCTTCCCTTTCTTTTAGTCTTTCCTTTTATGCACTCCAGTGTGGGGTTAACGATTTCTATTGTGGGGTTTTCTTAGTTTTTAGTTCACATTGCCCTCTTTAGTTGGGTTCGTTAATTGCCAATGGTTTGTCCAACTTGGCTTACACTTGTGCTAGGAGAAGGGCGGGTTCTTCTTGTTACTCATTCTAGCATAATTTCTTCCATATTTGTATGGAATAGTCTGGTAATTTTAGGGAATTAAGATTTTATTATCAGTATTATGAACTTTTGCTTTGTTTGAGCTTTAACGCTTTCTACTTAGGTGGCTGCTTTTAGGCCCACTAGAACAATTTGTTTTTTAAACTATGATCTTTATTCTCCTGATAAGGTTGTGTCCTTTGTTAAAGGGGCTGTACCCTCTTTAACTAACTTTCGTATTTTTCTCTTGATTTTATTTTTAGTTGGGTTAATTTGTGTTTAATTTGGGGTGTACGAAGCTGAACTTTTATTCATTTCTCAGACAACCAGCTATTGCCAGGTTCGATAGGTATATCACTTCTACCCGGAGTTCTTCCCACTCTATTGCCACAGAGACGGGTTGGCCCTAAGTTAAATAGGCTGTCTCGGGGTAGCTCACCTGGATTCGGGGTTTTAAACTAAAGGTCTCTTTGCTTAATTATGTTGACTAAATCATGATGCAAAAGGTACAAGACTTAATCTTTGCTTTTTAGTGCTTTTACGGGTTATTTCATTTCTCTTTCAGCGTTCCCTTGCGGTACTTTTTCTATTGCTTAAAATTTATAATCTTTTCTGTCTCCCATACTAAGATAATAAAATGGTTTAATTTGTTGACTGTAAGTTAATTGTTGGTTATTTATGTTTTTGAGTTAGTCTTAGTGATTAAGCTAGCTATTTAGCTCAGGACGATCCGATTTGCACGGATGTTTTCTCGGTGTAAGTGAGATGCTTAACTGTTCAGCCACGTCTTGGATAATATCCAAGTGCACCTTCCGGTACACTTACCTTGTTACGACTTTTCCCCCCTTGTCTGTGCTTTTTTATTAGGTATTTCCGGTGCAGTTGACTGGGGGGAGTGACGGGCGGTGTGTACGCGCCTTAGAGCCGGGTTCAAAGAGACACTCTACTTCTCTTTTACTACTAAATCCTCCTTCAAGTATTGTTTCATGTTACATATTCGTTATATTCTGTGTTAGAAAATGTAGCCCATTTCTTCCCATTTCATATGCTACACCTCGACCTGACTTTTTGGACTGTGTTCATCTTGCTTACTGTTGTACCTTCACAGGGTAAGCTGGCGACGGTGGTATATAGGCTGATATTACTAGAAATGGTGAGGTTTAACGGGGATAATCGGTTCTAGAACAGGCTCCTCTAGGGGGGTCTAAGGCACCGTCAGGTCCTTTGGGTTTTAAGCTCGTGCTTGTAGTATCCGGGCGAACATTGTTGTATCTTAATGTCTTTGTTTATGGCTAAGCATAGTGGGGTATCTAATCCCAGTTTGTTCCTTAGCTTTCGTGGGGTCAGGAAATTAATTAAAGCTACTTTCGTATCTGGGTCTCTAGCATCCAAAAGCGTATAACGGCTAAGGGTCTATTTGGCTTTATTTTTATTGTTCCTTAACCACCCTTTACGCCGTGGTGTATCAACTAGAGCCTCTCGTTTAACCGCGGTTGCTGGCACGAGTTTTACCGGCCCTCTTTACCTTAACTGAGTCAAGTTTTCACTTATGGCTTAATATTTGTCACTGCTGGATCCCCTTGGGGGTGTGGCTTGGCTAGGCGTCTTGGGCTAAAAATCTTGTGCCTGATACCTGCTCCTCGTCCCCAGGCGTGGGGATTGAGGGCGTATTCACAGGGGTGCGGAGACTTGCATGTGTAAGTTGGGTAAAAGCTGATTGAAAGGTCGGGACCATGCCTTTGTGCGTGCGGGGCTTATTAGGGCCCATCTTGGCAGTTTCAGTGCCGTGCTTTATTTTAAGCTACGCTAGCTAGTTAAAATACATTAATATTTTTAGTGTTAATTATTCTTGTTTATTTTAGCTGAGGCTTTAGAGTTAAAAAAAATAAGTGGTTTTAACATATGTAGATATGTATATATATATATATATATAATGTCAATTTACTTTCAACTCATTGGCTTTACGTTCTTGAGCCTTCCTTGGTTTAGGGGTTTGACAAGGATAACAGGAATCACCGGACGTAAGGGGGTAAGGGGGTTTGTCGCGCGAAAATTCAAAGGGGGAGATAATAATATATAGGTAATTAAGGAAATAATGAGTACTTTATGCACTTGAATTAAAAATTAATGAGTCTTAATATTATGTCTTTCGATAATTAATATACTTTATCACAAACAAGGAAATAATACCACCTTAATTTAACATTTATATTTGCACTATGATATGCCGAGTGAAAGGAAAAAAATAAGAGATCACCCCTTGTATATAAAAGAACGCCCGGCATGTGGGGTAAAGGACTAAATGATTAACACATCTGACTAATCAGATGCCGTTTACCACTAGATTGTGGGTGGGTCTTGTAGCGATGAACGTGAGATTTGAACCAGATACCAGGAATAGTTCATTTCTTAACAACGTTTAACTTGATGTCCCTGATTCTATCATGCATAATATGCATTTATATAAATTATTGGTGGTCTCTCACTCAAAATGGTGAATTATATAAAATTTAAGTACTTGCTTTGTGGTTAAAATAATGAAATGGTGATAATACATAGTATGTCCTAATACATGCATAATATGTAATTAATACATACATGTGATAAAGCACATACGTGTGTATCCACACATATGTATATGCTTGCACATGCATATGTAAAAATTAGAGCATGCATTTTATGTATGATTAATGTATCAATACAGTGCATGTCTGTCTTAATTGTAAATTACTAAAACATTGACATATAAATTGTCGCCGGCCGT